AATCAGACTTTGGTAAATCCTTTTTTCATCTCCTGCTGATTCAGAGGTACCGTCTCTTGGATCCATTGTATAGTTTAATGGGAAAGTTTGATTACCATTAACCCCCAGAAAAGTGAACGAGTTTTTCGGTTTGATTCATATCCTATTCATCTTCTAAAGGTGTCCCTCGGCTGATTTCTATTTTATATTAAGTTAAGGTGGTCTTAGGCCTTATTCCCTATTGTATTTGTATTGTGTAGTGCTTTTTGATTTCCTAAAGGTGGCCGGCCCTCAGCAACTCTTATTTCTAGTTTATTTATGAATAAAGGTGGCCATAGGCCCCTATGGTCCATTGGTGCCCCTATGGTCCAGTGGTTACGACCTCTCTCTTTCACGGAGAAAACGAGGGTTCAAGTCCCTCTAGGGGTATACCAAGACCATAGAGTAGGATTTTATCAAAAGTGAAATGGAGTTGTCAACTCCTCAGTCTATCCATGGCAGTTTGATTTGATATATTTTATCAAAAGTGAAATGGATTTGTCCGCCTGGGAGACGAAAGAAAGTTGATTATGGAACGTCTAATTAGGCGTTGGGTCGATGCCCGAGTGGTTAATGGGGACGGACTGTAAATTCGTTGACAATATGTCTACGCTGGTTCAAATCCAGCTCGGCCCAACAATTCGCCAATCTACTATCAGATGGTAGAACCCTCTTGTTCTTAAGAAATACCTGATAAGAGAGAAGAAAAAAGAATCCAAATTTTCTGCTAGATCTCTTCTTATTTCCCTGGGATTGTAGTTCAATAGGCAAGAGCACCGCCCTGTCAAGGCGGACGTTGCGGGTTCGAGCCCCGTCAGTCCCGACGGATCCAATAAGTACATCAATTAACCTCTCCGTTTTATGTGAAATGAAAGAAGGGACAGAGAGCATAATTTAATTCCGAAGGGGTTTCCCCTCTTTTTTTCAGGATTCTGTCGAAGAAAGAACAAACCCTAAACTAAAATGAAAGTAATTAAAATAGTGAAGTTAATAGAATATTCCATCTTTTCTCCCGCGACTCATCTTTCTCATACTTCTTTGTCTTCCAAATAAAATGGGATTATTCAAATTTACAACCTAATTCCTCTTTTTTCCACTTCGCTTGTATTGTTTGTTGGGGTTTTGTAGTTAAGTTAATGGAAACGGACGAGGATACTTCATTTGATGGTTCTACACGGAACACCTAAGGTAAGTTATAGAAAAGAAAGAACAGAAAAGAAGGATAAATAAAGGAATTTTTGATTGGTCCGGGAATCCCATCTTGGATTCGGTATGGATAAAAGATCTTCGTATGTTATACTATTCAATTCTCGACGACGAATTAATTTAATAGCTCAGATATTGTTATTCATGATATTGATCCGATTCAAGATCATCGATAGGTAATGCATTCATTGAATTGACAGGTGAAAGATTTATCATCTCTATGGGATTAAATCCCGAGTTATTGTGAAATAAAAAAACGATGAGATTGAGATTATGGAAGTAAATATTCTTGCATTTATTGCTACTGCACTGTTCATTTTAGTTCCTACTGCTTTTCTACTTATCATTTACGTAAAAACAGTCAGTCAAAATAATTAATTACTTGAACTGAAACTTGACTTCTGAGTTCTTATCCATAGTTGAAGAAATCAAATAAAAAGGATTCTTTTTTTGCGTCTTAAATGAAATCAACGGACTATAATGGGCGGTATTCTATGAGATCCGAGAGTATGGTAAGAAAGAAATTTCTTTCTTACCATACTCTCTATTACTGTTATAGTAGTGTATAAAGTTGTACTTGACTTTCTAATAAAGTTGGTATACTATATTAGCTTCTATCTATATCTACAATATATGTAGTGATTAATCCATATATGGAATTAACGTAGGACCCAATTCTCTTTCTTTCTGAAATAATTGTTTTACTGTTATACAATACATTTCTCCACTCGAATCCAATGGAATTTCGAAATGAATATATTTTAAATTGAAATAATTTTCAAATCAAATAAAAATGCGTTGCAGAACGATCTATAAAACAATTGATACCGTTTCATTCCTCAACTAAATTAGTAGTGCTTCTAAAGTCCACTTCTTCCCCATACTACGAGTGAAAGGGAAAATGTAAAGACTACCATTAAAGCAGCCCAAGCGAGACTTACTATATCCATGTCAATTATGTCCCTTATCTTTATGATAGAAATATTCCATTATTGTATTGCTCACTAATAATAGTAGAATCCATGGTCCAGAGTCAAAAAGGGATTCTGGCCCAACACTATTGATGAACCAATCAAATAAATCCATTTCTAAAAAATTACTATATGATTTCTAATCGGGAAAGACTAAACACAAGTAAAATACACAATGATGCTACAAAGGAATGTTACTAATGGAACATATAGTAAAAAAAAGAGGGCCCATTCTTTGTTGCCCTTTAACTTCAAAGATCAATTGCTATCTATTACATATTTTATTTCCTATTTAATCTAATCCATACCCTTTCCCGATTGTCTCTCTGAAGCAGTTGGGGATAGTATAATATACTCTTGACGAGGGGTTTCAAAAAAAAATAATAAAAATTTTTCACTTTTCTATAAAAAAGTAAATTATCCATCCAATCTCAATATAATAGTGATTGAATGCCTGAACACTCAGAGATTCTCGCGAGTCTATAATATGTAGATTATATAAAGGACTTTCCACAACTAGTTAGCCGCCGGCTATGCCAATGAAATTCAAGACCCAATCAGTAGATATTACATTAGCAGTAGAAGGGAATCGGGAAGTCTTGCTTCGACCATTATAAATTATAACATTATAAATTATAATATAATCTTTCTTTGAATTTTAGATTGAAAGATTTCCAATCTTTTACAAAATCCCCAGAATAGATGTTTAGAATCAACCAAGTATCAACAATCCCCTTATTTTGTTCTACGGGGGAAAATTGGGGTGATTTATATCAGCAGATAAGAGATTTTGATTCGTTTGTTGCTGAGGCGGCACCCGGATTTGAACTGGGGAAAAAGGATTTGCAGTCCCCCGCCTTACCACTCGGCCATGCCGCCAAAACGATACACAATAGGATAAAATTTTCTGGGTTGGATTTCTAAACTTTAGTTTATTGTACTTGCATCCCTTTTTTAATTTAATCCTTTTGCTAAAAGTATAAAAGAAACCCCTTTCCCCTTTTGATTGTAGTTGATCCACCCCTTCGAATGCCGAAAAACTTCCCCTCACTTTTCTATTGAACAATCAAATGTATATTTTCATTCAAAAAAGTCAAAATTTATGACAAATGGGAACCCTTACCTATTCGTTGACTGAGAATTCCTGAATGATTCTTGGATTTGAATCTAAAATTGGGTTTGCCGAATGACATAAGAAACTACAAAACATACTTAATGGATTCTTTTGAATCAAAAATCCTTCTCAATTTCTATTATAACAAAAATGATAAGTATATGTAAACCCCACAATGGAAATTCTTACACAGATACCAAATTGGGTATCTTATTTAGAGTATGTTTCCTATACCTATAAATAAAGGGAATTCGTTGGAACAAAAACAAAGGCCCGGCTGGGTATTTACCGGGCCAGGCCCAAAAGGCACTTCGAACAAAATAAAAGCAAGAAGGTCTTCTTTATTTATCTTTCTATTTGGATCTTTCGAGCATCTAAATGGAATTCCTAATTATATAATAACGATAAAGAATGTGAAAGAAATACTTTCTTTAATCCTTACTTGATGTGTAATGTAACATAGTAATTATCTTTTTCAATTGGGAGAGATGGCTGAGTGGACGAAAGCGGCGGATTGCTAATCCGTTGTACGAGTTATTCGTACCGAGGGTTCGAATCCCTCTCTTTCCGTTTCTGTTGATGACTTTCTATTTTTTTCTTTCAAATTTCGCAAACCCCTTTTGATTTTTTTCCTAGTTAAACGTATGGAATATAGAAAATAAAATCTTAAGAAAATTGGAAAATCCAGCAAGAAAAACGAAATTTTTATTTTATTCTTCACGTCCAGGATTACGTCCTGGATCATTGGATAGGAATCCAAAGATGAAGAGAGAAACAAAGAATATTACTACTGTGTAAACGAAAAGTTTGAGAGTAAGCATTACACAACCTCCAAGATCATTTTTTGAAAAAGAAAAACGAGAAAAGATAATAGATCCTCCATTTTTATATCACATATCCTATTTTGACACCAAGAAATGAATTCTAGAAATAGAAAAGAATGTTCAGAAATTCAAATGAAGTTGACATTTGTAATAAGAGTCTTTGATTACCACAAATCACTTTCATACCCACAATTAGATATTCTAAGGGACTCTAACCTAATAAGGCCTTTCGCCAGAAAAAGGATTAGAATCGGGAAATGGGGCGAGCGGAATTTCTCGCGGCTATCCAAGAATTTCAATGTTTGAATTGAAGGTTCATACTCCTAGACTTATTTGATCTTATCAATTGTTATAATTTTTCTCGAATAAATCATGAATTTTCTAGGATAGTATTCAAGATCTTATCGAAAACTTACAGCAGCTTGCCAAACAAAGGCTAAAAGAAAAAAGAACAGAGGTATGACTGGCATAACATCTACGATTGGATTCAAAAAAGCATAGGCTTCGGGCAATTTGGCGAAGAAAAGACTACTCGGATAAAGGGTAGAATTAAGACAGATCAAACTAAAGATATTAAGCATAACAGACATTTTGTTCGTCGAGATAATTGCATTTTGATTGAGTTATTGATCTAAGGAAAAATGAAGAAAGTAAGGTAGACAAAAAAATACTTCTTTTTCCGCTCAATCAAAAATCCTCCAATCCTCAAAGGAGAATAGAAGAAATCATACTTTCATACAATATCTTAATTGAATTATATGTAATGATCAATAAATTCAGTTGAATTCTAGATATACACATGTCAAAATCCTAGCACGAATCTATAATATATTCTATAAAGAAGAAAGATTTTCTTTAGTCTATAGATAGTTGGACTAGAATTGACGAACACTTAATACCAATATTATTCTTTATTAGTATTAGTGTCGAATAAAAATAGAAATGGGGCGTAGCCAAGTGGTAAGGCAACGGGTTTTGGTCCCGCTATTCGGAGGTTCGAATCCTTCCGTCCCAGAGCATATCCATTGTATCCGAATACATCTTTTTTGTTCAACAAGGTTCTGTTTCAAGGTCTAATATTGTATAGAATATTATTTTGTATAGAATATTATTCTTCTTTCTTTTTTTATTTTGAATGATTCTTTTCGGAATCATATCTCATTTTTTCACAAACTGAACTAAATTGAGTTCAAATGACATGCAAATGTAACTGAATCCTTTTGTGATCCAGATAAAGATAAGATGGGACATATATCACAGTTGCAGAAAGATTACTTAACCTCAGGTTAAACAAAATATGAAAATACATATAAAACCAGGAAGTGCTTAGCCTATAGGTATGTATTGTTATTCTATATTCAGTGACAATAGTCTTTCTATTTTTGTGAAAAATAATTTTCATCCCTAAAATATTCAAATTTAAATATTTAACAATGATATTTCTTTTTATTGTTCGATCTATTTAGCTTATTTGCTTTAAATCATTGACAATTCTATTCGAAAAGAAACAGAAATATTTATTTCTTATGATAATCAAATGTAGTCTTTACTGTAAAAAGTAAAACTTGACTCAAATAATGATGTCGAAGTAGGAAACTTTTTTCAATTATCAAGATTTGTAATGATTCCTTATGGGTTGAATCTTTAGGAAGTTGGAAATGGGTCAGTCTATCTTATTGAGTCACTTGAACAGGCAGAGTCAAATAGAATTTCTTTATTCGTGTTATTTCTGTTAGTTATGTTATTTCTATATTTTGATTTCTGGATATTTCTGTTAGATATTTTTTTGAGATAGAGATTTATAGAAAAAAGTTGCGTTCATACAAAAAAAGCCCAGGTCTTGCTAATATTTCTTCAGAAAAATCTTTATTATCTATGTAGCTAAGAAAAAATATAAATGACTATGTCTCTGTACCGACTGAACCAATGACTATTCATGATTCCATAATTGAATCAATTCCATACTGGTTCCAAATTAGAGGAATGTTATGGTAAAACTTCGTTTAAAACGATGTGGTAGAAAGCAACGTGCGACTTGAAGGACACGATCCGGTGTGGATTCTTATTCTTACATCCACCATTTTATTTTATATAGGAATGAAGGTGCTCTTGGCTCGACATCGTTTGTTCTATTCTACTAGAACCCTTCTTTTTTTTATTGGGTTGTAATGTAAATAGTTCATGATGGAGCTCGAGTAGAAAGTATTTATTAATTTCTCAGGGGCAACGATCTAGGGTTAATGCCAATCAATAAATTGGAACAACTTCGTAAGTATATCTTCGATATAGAAATCGAAAGAATCCGATTCGAGCAAATTTTCAATTCAAAAAAATTGTTGGAACCGCAAAAACTTTTTCGATCCACAGTGTATCGCGCATGAATCAACCGTCGGTATGATTCTTTGATAGAAAGAAATCACAAAAGGGGTATGTTGCTACCATTTTGAAAGGATTAAGAAGCACCGAAGTAATGTCTAAACCCAATGATTTAAAACAAAGATAAAGGATCCCAGAACAAGGAAACACCGCTTCAATTGTCTCACAGATCCGAATAAAGAATCCAAATAGATTTTCAACGAGACAAAAAAAGGGGGGGGGTTAAAGACCACTCAATAAAAAAATATCTTAATTTTCTTTAATATATTTGAGAATTATTGAACTTGAGTTATGAGTACAAATGATTTTTTAGTTTTCAGGAAGGAAGCTAAATAAAAATGACTATGAGTTAAATTTTAGGCTAATTTATTTTACGGATTCCTTTACTATTTATTATAATTTTATCCATAGACAAAACTTCGAATCATTTTTTCTCGAGCCGTACGAGGAGAAAACTTCCTATACGGTTCTAGGGGGGGGGGGGTTCTTTTTCATCTACATCTATCCCGATGAGCCGTCTATCGAATCGTTGCAATTGATGTTCGATCCCGAAGAGAAGGAAGAGATCTTCGGAAAGTGGGTTTTTATGATCCGATCAAGAATCAAACTTATTTAAACGTTCCCGCTATTCTCTATTTCCTTGAAAAAGGCGCTCAGCCTACAGGAACTGTTCAGGATATTTTAAAAAAGGCAGAGGTTTTTAAGGAACTTTGCTCTAATCAAACGAAATTCAATTAAATTAAGGAAATAAAAACCAATTCAATATTAAATTAAGGAAATAAAAACTAAGGGTAGGATAGTGATTTCTATATCATTTTGGATATCTTTTCTATACTATGTTTTTTTATTTCCTTCTTTTCTTGCTCTATTAGTATCTATTTATCATTGCTTTTATAGAATCGTTTTCTAATGAAAACCTTATTTGATTGATCCTCACAAAATCGAAAATTCTGGCATTACCTGCAATCGGGTGGTTTTCATTTGAATTCTA